CCTCACAAGGGTTTATGTACAAAGAACGGACAAACCCTTATGGGTTGTCTCGGAAGACATGGAAAGAGATGTTTTTATGTCAGCAACAGAAGCCCAAGCTTATGGAATTGTTGATGTTGTAGCGGTGGTTGAGTGAAAAGCCCGGATTTTTTTTCGCGCAAATTCTCGATTTCCTATTTTATATTTTTGCTGAATTTACTAGAAAATTAAATAGAAGTAATTAAAAATCATCAGGTTAGGATCGATCTAAACCAGCCCATTTTTTATATGATATGATTCAACATGCCAACTATTAAACAACTTATTAGAAATACAAGACAGCCAATCAGAAATGTCACAAAATCCCCCGCGCTTCGGGGATGCCCTCAGCGTCGAGGAACATGTACTAGGGTGTATGTGCGACTCGTTCAGATCATGAGCTGGGATAAAAGAAAGAAAACCTTTTCTAGTATCAATGATCAGTACCGGGGAATAGGATAGAATAGAAAAAGAAGTCCGTTCAATTCAGTATAAAAAAAAGAATCTATCCATTCTATTGTGTATGAAATTTATGGTTTCCATTGGTGCAAATCCAATCACCTCAATTTAAGATGAGAAGCAATTCTCCATTGGTAGCAAATGGTTATCCATTAAGCGGAGAAAATCCTACTTAAAAATAAAAACATAAAACTTAGGCCCCTCTTGCAAGAACGGACTAACAGGGTTAGCTACCCAGCCAACTTTCATAATTAAATACCGTTACTGTGTAAGTAGATCTAATCGTGAAAGACCTATTACTGGATAATTCATGGGTAGAGCCAAAGAATGTGAACTATACAAGTTACCAATAACATTGATTAAATGAAGTAAAGGCTCCGGTGTATAGAGAAAACCTCACCGTTTAAGAAGTAACCATATAAACGAAGGAAGCCACTATTTCTTTATCCATTTATATTTTTTATTTATTATATTTTGATACCTAGTAAAATAAAATTTCTTATTTCGAAGTGAAATGTCTAGAAAAAAGAAAAATAGCGGTCGGGAAGGTTATAGTAGCCAAAGTCATTGGAATTTTTAGTTTATACATTGGAAAAAAGCTTTGTTATTAATAGACTAGGAAAGGGAAAAAGAATAACTGAAAGAAAGGAAATCTATTAGTTATTCGTCAAAGTTTCATTTATTCAATGACCAGAATTAGACGGGGAAATATAGCTCGGAGACGTAGAACAAAAATTCGTTTATTTGCATCAAGCTTTCGAGGAGCTCATTCAAGACTTACTCGAACAATTACTCAACAGAAAATAAGAGCTTTGGTTTCGTCGCATCGGGATAGGGATAAGCAAAAGATAAATTTTCGCCGTTTGTGGATCACTCGAATAAACGCAGTAATTCGTGAAATAGGGGTATCCTATAGTTATAGTAGATTAATACACGACCTATATAAGAAACAGGTACTTCTTAATCGTAAAATACTTGCACAAATAGCTATATCAAATAAAAATTGTCTTTATATGATTTCCAATGAGATCATAAAAGAAGTAGATTTGAAAGAATCCACCGGAATAATTTAAACGGAGTTCCCCGGAGAATGAACTCCGGGGGGGTAAAGTCAAAATAAATATGATAAAAAATAGTAAAAGTAAAACTGAACGAACACACTCAAAAAAAATCTTTATTCTTGCCCGATTCTTTTTTTTCTTACGACACGATAATTCAATCCATATTTTTCATATTTTTCGAACAAAACATCAATCTGCGTTTGAGTTCGGATTTTACTTTTTTTTAGTCAAGTGAAGAAAGAGTAAGCCTATTTATTTCTGGCTCGAAGACCCGCAGTTCTGGTGGTCGACTCGGTTCTTTCAAACTGTTTCTCATTATTAAGAAAAGGTAACAAAGATAAAATACGAGCTTGTTTTATAGCAATAGTAATTAATCGTTGTTGTTTCAAGGTCAATCTATTCACCCGTCTAGATAATATTTTTCCTTGTTCGCTAATAAATCGACTAATTAAACTCATGTTTCTATAATCAATTCGATCCCCCGATTGAATCGGGGGCAAACGCCTACGAAAAGATCGCTTGGATTTAAGAAAAGGCCGCTTGGATTTATCCATGGTTTGTTTAGTTTATTCCTTATCCCGAAAATCCTATTTCGGTCGGATCTAAAATGAATTAGAATAAATAGGATTTGGTTTGTTTATATTTAATTATGTTATATATAGAATATTTAACTATGTTCTATATAGAAATGTAATTTTTACCCTTCCTTGGAAGGGTTACATACAAGTGCTCGATTCGATCTATTTCTTTATCTCCCCATGAATCATATGTTTGTAACAAAATGGACAGAATTTTCTCAATTCCAATCGATTAGGCGTGTTGTGACGATTCTTTTCAGTAATATATCTGGAAATACCCGTTGCTACCTTATTAACACCGTTTCGAACACAACCGGTACATTCCAAAATAACCGTTATTCGGACATCTTTTCCCTTGGCCATGAACCCCCTTTGGATTTTTCATTTACTCAACTCTTCTATTTTCGATCCGAAACGAAGAAGAAGGAAGGAAGGATAAATAGAAGTTATTAACTTGAAATCCAATTATGAAAACTTTCGCTGCAATCAATATACTAAAAAAATTTCTAAACTTTATTTCAAATTCAAATCACAGTATTTCATTTACATTTAAGTACCTTGTATAAGAGTCTTGTCCTAGATCTAGGCCCCACCTTGTTTATTCTACCTCCATCCCTAGTTAATTTTTGAATTGAATAATTTATTTAATTCAAACTTGAACCCAAGTCTCGAAGCTGTTGAATACACCTTTTCTTTTTTTTCTCTTTCCTCCCTCTTATTCTAAAAGGAAAAAGAGAAAAAAGAGAAAAAGGGGGCAAAGGATTAGTCACAAATATTTAATTGTATCTCGAATCTCCGTTATTTGGTACCGTATCAATAACTAGAATCAAAAAAAGGGGAATGTCAATGCATCTGGGAAAAAACGATTAATCTCTATCAATAGACCTGCTAAAGACCCGAACCATAGAGTACTTAATACCGGTGCCACGGAAAGATATGTTTTTAGATCTCGCATTGAAAAATCTCCTTCCTTCTTTTATTGTAATCTAAAAATGGTAATACATAAATGATCAGATGCATATGCAGTTAAGAACCTTGTACACGGAATTCCTAATTCAAATTCAAATGTACAACTATCCAGTAAATAAAATTTTTTCTTAAAACATAAAAAAACGTTCCTCTCTTCCCGAGCATTCCCGAAAACTACTCATTTATTTTTACGACAGGTTCCGTTCCGTATTTCATACGTATATAAGACTTTTCTTTTACTATTATTATATGTTAAATGGGACCAAAAAGACGAAATGCCCATATAAATTGTATATATCAATGGAGGAAATAACGATGTGGAAAACAAAACAGGAATTCTATACAATGACACTGTAGACCAATTGGAGGGATGTAGCGCAGCTTGGTAGCGCGTTTGTTTTGGGTACAAAATGTCACAGGTTCAAATCCTGTCATCCCTACCTATTACTTCTTCGTTGAGCAGTGACGAGGGATTAATTAAGATCGATTCCAATATCCAATAATATATATATAATATCCAATAATATATATATATAATATATTATATAATCGTTCATTATCATTAAATATATATATATTATATAATCGTTCATTATCATTAAACTGGGGTTAAAAAAGTGTCTTTACAGTCTTCTCTTTTCTGATAAGAAAGCGCTCTTAGTTCAGTTCGGTAGAACGCGGGTCTCCAAAACCCGATGTCGTAGGTTCAAATCCTACAGAGCGTGATTTCATCCTTATTTTTCTTAGATCAAATTAGACTGAAAGAGCTTCACTAACTTGAACCGCAATCTGAATTTGACCTCCTTTGTATTAAAGAAAGTAGGAGGTCAATCAAAAAAAGCGATAGTGATTAATCAAAAATTAATCAAAGGTCCGATTGATCACCACGCCTATATTGTAAATATGCAGTTACGAATAATCCAGCCAAAGTAACAGGAATTAGACCTAACACGATTCCAAATAGAAAAACTTCAATCATTGCAATTTATTTGAAAGGAGAAAAAGGAGGTAATATCTATACCTAAATATTAATCTGAATTACCATGAATCTCAATGACCAAGAATTTGCAATTTATACAGAATCCTATCGAAAGATTTATTTTTATGAATTGTGCATTTCAAATACTAATTTCAGATAAGTCGTATCTTGCTCAGACCAATAAATAGAGCTGAGGTTACCGTTAAAGCCGCTAGTAGAAAACCAAAATAACTAGTTATAGTAGGCATGAAGGAGCTAAATGAAATATGTTCTTTTTGTACATATATGTTTCTAAAAAAGCACTTACCTAAGTTTCCTTTTTCAAAAAATAGGGGATATTCAATTGATTAATCTATCATTATACACGGTACTAACAAAGATAAAGTGACAGGCGTATAAAAACAAATTGATTCATCATTTACCACATCTACCCATCCCGCGATTCCAATCAACCGATTCATTGAGCAACTCTTGGGGGAAAACTTATATAAACTAATAAAATTGGGCCGTGTAACTTCACTCAAAAATTAAACCTTTTTAATTTTTAAAATGATTACATTCTGGAAGAATAAAAGAAAACTTTTTTATTGTCTCGAATCCTATTTATATTTTAGAGCCAACGTAAACCTTATAAAAAAGATTACTTTCATTTTAACTCATTAGATTCCGGAATAGGTTCATTCACTTAATATCTTGAATGAATGAGAAGAAAAAAGTTATCACGCAATCACTCGAAAAAAGAAAATATTTCTTTTGGTCCAACTGGGTTAGTAATTTCTATTATCTTTTCTTTTTTACGTTCTACATTTTATCTTTCCGTATTCTATTATAAAACCTCGTTCTTGTAGTTAGGTCAAGAAAGAATCTTTTGATCTCGATCTAATACAACAATGTATGCATCAAAAGGGTTGATTACAATTTTTTTATTCTTTTCTT